AGATTCCCCTTCGTCTATTACCCTATTTATTCTTACTTACGTTATTTATTCTTACTTACTTATAGTTATTATTTTACTTATTCCATTTCTTATTTTTACTTACGGAATAGTCCATTTAGTATTCTACTAAGATTCACTTCGAATACCTCTTCTAGTATACATTGTATATATTTTTTCTTTTTTTTTTAATTTTAAGACTTTTTTACTTATATATTTTTTATATTTTTGATTTAGGAATATTCTATATTATACTTCTATATTAGATCTATTTTAGATATATTTTAGAAATATAATAGATATCTAATTATCTATATTATATATTAGAATATTCTAAATTATATAATATATTAGATTATATATATATATTCTATTATTATATTATTAGTTATATTATTAGATTATTATTCGATTCTATATTCTATTATATATTCTATAATAATAGAGAATTTTCTAAAGAAATGTGAATTCGCATTAGACCATTCAAGTTCTATATATTTGCATTCAAAAAAACTTTATGTAGCATGTAGCACAACAAATCGAACAAACGCCTCACTTGAATGAAGAAACAATTCAAATTAATCTATGGAACAGGGATAAATAGATCGACAGATAAGATCCCATTACCTCAGATGGGATTATATTTATTTGATACACTCTTGTCAATATCAATGTGAATATATTCAAAATATATACGCGAGAAAACAAAAGAATTAATTGAAATTGAGTTTCAATAAAATTCAATAAAAAGAAATTCAATAAAAAAAAATACTCTACAAATAGAGTAAAATGTAAAATAGTATACAAATAGAAATAAATAGAAAAAAAATAGCAAAAAAAGAAAAAAAGTATCAATCGAGTATGAATAGAACAAGAGAAAGAGGGGTAATAGCGAAAAAAGTTCTGGTTCTACAAAGGTATATATATACATATATGGATATGAATTATATGAATTAACCACACCCGCATTTCATTAAGGAAATTGGCTTTGATTAAGGCGAAGTTTGGATAACTTTTAAGTAGACAAAAGCAAATCCTTTAAGCATTTCATTTATTGAGTGATCTCTACTCGTCTTTCTTTTTGTTTCTTTTAGAATCGATTTTTATTCTTCATTCTGATCAAACTGTTGAGACAATTCAAAACGGTATTTCCTTGTTCCAGGATCCTTTATCTTTCCCTTGAATGGTTGGGTTTAGACATTACTTGGGTGATCTTTAATCCTTTCAAACTGGCTGCAACATACCACTTTTTGCGATTTCTTTCTATCAAATACAAACTAAAGAATCAGATTAACGGTTGATTCTTGCAGGCTACATTTTTTTTTACTTTTGCGGGGAAAATTGGAAATTGTTTTGTTAGTCTTTCAGACTGAGTGCTAAAACTCAGTATCGAATAGAGTAGAAGATCCTCTTATTTATCAGCTAGACGAAAGAATTGTCATTCGAATTCATTTTGGATATTCCATCTTATATGTTGCAATTCAAGGTAACGAAGTGAAATTAAGGGCTGTGTCATTTTTTTTTTTTTTTTTGATAGATTATGATAGATTAGAAAGAATAATAGATTCTAGAGAATATCTGGGACGGAAGGATTCGAACCTCCGAATAGCGGGACCAAAACCCGTTGCCTTACCACTTGGCTACGCCCCATATTTCTATCCAACACTAATAAAAAATAATATTGATATTGGTTCTTCGTCAATTCCCATCCAAATATCTAGGAAATACATTACCGTCTTGTTCGGATTTTCATATGTATAGATATACAATTCAACTGAATTGATTGCTCATAATAGATAATTCAACTAAGATATTGTATAAAAATATGATTTCCTCTATTCTTTTTTGATTTGAGAATTGAAGGATTTTTGATTGGGTGAGTTTAATAACAATCAATTTAATAAAAATACAATTTAATAAAAATAAATAAAGAAGGGTTCTTGGTCTACCTTACTTTATTTTTGATCCATTTTTATATCAATAACATATTAATAACTTAGTCATCAATCAAAATACAATTATCTTCAAGAACAAAATGTTTGTTATGCTTAATAGTTTTAGTTTAATTTGTATCTGTCTTAATTCTGCCCTTTATTCCAGCAATTTTTTCTTCACAAAATTGCCTGAAGCCTACGCTTTTTTGAATCCAATCGTAGATGTTATGCCAGTAATCCCTGTACTCTTTTTTCTATTAGCCTTTGTTTGGCAAGCTGCTGTAAGTTTTCGATGAGATTTTAATACTGTCCTAGAAAAATTCATGATTTATTCGAGAAAACAAATTATATTAATTGAGAAGATCAGATAAGTCTTATACTCTAAGCTCCAAATTCAAAGATTAATTAAAGTTATTGGATACATTAAAGTTATTGTATAAACGCGAGAATTCCAAATCACCCCTATGTTTTATCATTCTTTATTTTTTTTCATTCCAGATTCTATTAGGGCACTAATTGTAGTTATGAAAAAAAAATTCTAAGAAAGACCCGACTCTTATTCCAAATGAATTTTTTAAAATTGATTTCTATTTCTAGAAATCACTTCATTTTTTGGTGTTAAAATAGAAAATGTGGTATAAAAATAGAGAATCTATTTTTTTTTTTTTCCAAACCAAAAACGATCTTGGAGATGTTCTAATGCTTACTCTTAAACTCTTTGTTTACACAGTAGTTATATTCTTTGTTTCTCTCTTCATCTTTGGGTTTTTATCTAATGATCCTGGACGTAATCCTGGACGTGAAGAATAGAATAAAAATTCTAAGGATTTTCCTTATTTTAAAATGTTCTTTTAGCATGTTATTTCTTTTTACCCAGTCTTTATCTATTCTTATTCTAAATCTCGATTTGAATCTAGATTTATTAATATTTCTATTTCAAATTGTATTTGAAATAGAAATATTAATATAAATAAAGAAATTGGAAATTTCAATTTGTAACTAGAAATATTAAATAGAAATGAAATAGAAAATGAAATAGAATATTGAAATAAGAAAAGAAATAAAGCAAAAAGATTTTCTAAATTTCAAAGAAAAGATAAAAAAATTCAAGTCATCACTGGAACCGGAAAGAGAGGGATTCGAACCCTCGGTACGAATAATTCGTACAACGGATTAGCAATCCGACGCTTTAGTCCACTCAGCCATCTCTCCCGATTGAAAAAAGCTAATTATAATTATAAGGATAATTATTCTGTTACATTACAGAGCAGGTCGTTCCATTATACTACAAGTAAGGCTTGAAAAAAAAAGGCTTTTCCCCTCTCTTTATTACTTTACTTTAAGATAATCATAATTTCATAATTATTTATTTTCTTTTTTTTATAGAAATTCGAATTCTATATAATTAGAATTCGAAATTGTCGATTTTTCTATTCTACAAATATATTCTATAAATTTCTATTAATTCGAATTTATTTATAATTCTATATTTTTCGAATTTCTATTATTATTTATTTTTATTATTTATATAATAGAAATAATTTATATAATAGAAATAAATAATAAAAAAAGAATTTGAAATTGAAATATAGAAATTGAAATAGAAATAAATAGTTAACTTCTAATTAAATAAAATATATTCAAAATGTTCCATTGTCTTACTCGACAAAAAGTTCATTATATACGATAATTGTATCGTAGCGGGTATAGTTTAGTGGTAAAAGTGTGATTCGTTCTAGTAATTGAAACGAATAGTTAAGGGATCCCTTGGCTGATATTCGGATGAAAAACTTTATTTCTTAAAAGGATTAAATCCTTTACCATCTTAATGAAAAATTCGAGTAAGAATATACATTCTCGTGATTTGTATCCAACAGTCAATTAGAAATTGAAAAATTGGATTATTAAATTACGAAACAGAAATTTTTTTTATTTTAATTGGATCAATCCTTTCAATTGAATAAGTATAAGTAAAGAATCTATGGAAAAAGACAGAAAAGTTTATTTCTAATCGTAACTAAATCTTCAACGTTTTCCTTGTTTTATATAGTCGAAATTGAATTGAAGCAAAATTAAGTATTAAACGATGACTTTGGTTTACTATAGACATCGACTTTTTTTTACCTCGGTGGAAACAAAATCCTTTTCCTAAGGATTCTATCAAATAGAAATAAAGAACGAAGTAACTAGAATAGAAGGATTGTAAATTGGGAAATTTGAATCCCACTTATCTAGAGGGATCATCTACAAAGTACCTTGTTTTGAATAACGAAAAGCTAACATAGATGTTATGGGTCAATTTTTTTTTTCACTCACGTCTTATTTTCTAGCGTATAGCTGTAAATTTATCCATATCCCATAAAGAAGCCGAATGAAACCAAAGTCTCATGTTCGGTTTTGCATTAGAGACGTTCAAGATGATGAATCAACGTCGACTATAACCCCTAGCCTTCCAAGCTAACGATGCGGGTTCGATTCCCGCTACCCGCTCTAGATCTCTATACTCTTTAAAAACTAAAAATTTGAGCTAATCTTTCTATAATCTAGAATCCATATATTTTTTTGCCTATTTTACTTAATTATTAAGTAGTGATTAATAGAATCTATATTATTCTAACATTATTAATAAAAATGTTAACTAAAATAAATAGTTAATTAAAATATTAAAAATAAATAATAATACCGATTTAATCTAATCAAATCGAATAATAAATATATTAATTTAACTAAAATTCACTAATTAAAATATTTAATAGAAATTACTTTTTTTCTATTTTTTGATAATATTTGATAATATATATATAATAATAAATATTAATAAATATTAATAATTAATAAATATTAATAATAAACGATATGAATAAAAAAAAATACTAAATTAGTAAATCCTAACTAAATACTATAAAACTTAATTCGATAATAATATATTATCGAATACTATTTCCTATTACTAATAATTTATTAATTTAGAATACTATTTATTATTAATAGTATTAATGGAAATATTAGTCTAAATAATAGAAAATCGAAAAAAATGGAAAATCTAAACAATATAATAATTTGAGTCTT